TTAAGCCCCCACCCAACAATAAAAAAATTCATAAAAAGGAAAACCTAAAGCCAAAAAAACTAAACCCATTCCTATCAACAAACCAAAAAACTTCTTGTGATAAAAAAAATAACTCCCGCTATTCTCCACAAAAAAAACAAAAAGAAAACTTAAGTAATAGTAAAGACTTAATAAAGAACCAACAACTAAAAATGATAAAAGAAAAAAGGAGCTATAGCTGCAAACAAGCTGAAGCCCAACTCATTTAGGCAAAAACCCAGTTATGGGCGGAAGCCCGCCTAAAGACAAAAACCCAACTATAGTAAAAGAACCCAAAACACCCTTAATATTTAAAGTACGCGCAAGATTTTGGCATCTCAGAAAATAAAACAAAACAACAGTAATAAAAAAATAAACAAAAAAATAAAAAAACGAACAAAGAAAAGAAAACCTCAACAACCCTAAAATTCACCCCCAATGGGAAATAGAAGAGTAAGCTATTAAAACACGAACCTGAACTTGACCAATACCCATCAAGCCCCCTACCACAGAAGACAAACAACCTAGAAACAAAAAAAATCAGACAAACAAACTTCTTAAAGATAGTAAGATAAAAAAAGGAGCCAACTTCTGCCAAGTTATAAGGAATCTGCACCCAAACCAACTTAGCCCGCCCATAACAGAAGGAACTCACCAGTGAAAAGGAGCCACCCCTAATTTTAACACTAACCCAACCACACAAAAAAATAATCCCGGAGAGAAAGAACCAGAAACAGGAAACCATCAAAAAAAAAAGTTACCCTCTCCAAGTGCCCCCAACAACAAAAAACCGCTACCCACAGCCTGAACCACAAAATATTTAATAGCCGCCTCAACAGACTGCCCCTCCGGAGCCTGAACCATCAAAGGGATAAAACCAAGAAGATTGATTTCCAACCCAAGTCAGACCCCAAGTCAGTCACCCGACCTCATTCTAATAACCCTACCCGCTGTACACAAAACACCAAAACCAAAAGAAAAAGGAAAACTTAAAAACATAAAAACAAGAATGGAGTTGAACCACTCTAATAAGAGTTAGAAGCCCTCACTAAACACTATGTTTGTTTCTACCAACAATAGCCCCACCCACACAAGATAAAAATAACAATACACGCACCCACACACACATATATATATATATATGTATATATTAACAGAACCAGCATTTAGTCTTCTTCTTTACAAAGATAAAAGAAGTAAACACAGTATTAGTTAGGTTTTTTTAAGAGTAAATCACAACAGGAACAAAAAACATAGTAAAAACACCCAAAAATCGATATTTTGGAAAAAAACTTCGTGTCAGGGGAAACAACAGTAAAAGTACTGCCGAAAACCCTTAACTCCCTTATTTTTTTAAAAACATAAATTTTTATCTGCTTGAAATAGGCAAATGACAAAATTAGTTAAGGCAAACACACTAAAACAGCAACTTTTCAAAAAAAAGTGTGACAGTGAGAAAACTAACAGAAAAAATTTTCTGAAACTAGCTACCTCCGCCTTCAACCCAATCTAAAGATCCCTCGCGCCACTCGTGAACTAAACCTACAATTAAGATAAACAAAAAAATTATTACACCAATTACACCGACAACCCTATAACTTTTAACAGCCACAAAAGGAAAAGGCAACAACAAAGCAATCTCCACATCAAAAATTAAAAAAATAACAGCCAACAAAAAAAACCGAACAGAAAAAGGTAAACGGGCAGACGAGCTCGGGTCAAAACCACACTCAAATGGAGAGCCCTTTTCCCGATCTTCTACCGCTCGCTTAGCCAGAACTCAAGCAATCAAACAAACAGAGCCAGAAACTAAACAACTTAAAATAACCCCTGCACTAATTAAAAACATAGTAACTTCAAAAATATAACTATTTTGTGCTCTACACCATCAATGTAGCCCGTTCCACCGGCGTAAAGTTAAACAATATATTTTGTTAATTATCACCCTAGACAAGAACAAACCACCGTACCTCTCCTGAGTAACAATCAGGTGCTTTAAAAGCTTTTGTCCAAAAACAAGGGAAATTTCCTCTTCGTAGGCCGAAACTACACGCACAATCAGCACTTCTCGTTTATACAAAAAGTAAAACAAACTACTACTAAAGAAACCAAAAATCTTTGTGCATTTAACACTATTTTGTATCCGGTTAGGGACCTTATAAACCACCCCAACATCTTCAATGTTGTGCCCTTTTTGAACTACCTTAACCTTAACTTTTACAACGCTAGAGATTCTTCCCAACACCTGAATGCAAATCAGACCTTTTATACTTAAAATATAACGTTTTGTTCTAGGGGGTCACCCGATCACCCATTATTGAAGTAAAAATTCAAGACTTTAATTTAGTTACTCAGAACAAAACTAAAAAACTTATGCCCCTCACCAATAAACACACAGGTACAAGAATAGCCAAACAACATCTACAAAATGTCAATACCAGGCTGCCGCCTCAAAACCAAAATGATGCCCCCTAGAAAATTGGTAAATAAACAAACGAGCCAAACAAACCAACAAAAAAGAAGAACCAATTAAAACATGAAGCCCGTGAAAACCCGTAGCCACAAAAAAAGTAGCCCCATAAGCTCCGTCAGAAAGAGTAAAAGGAGCCTCCCAGTACTCCCCCCCCTGTAAAAAAGTAAAATAAATACCAAGAACCACAGTCAAAACAAGCCCCTGAATTCCTCCTATACGGTCCCCCTCTAACAAACTATGGTGAGCCCAAGTAACCGTAACTCCCGATGCCAACAAGACAGCAGTGTTAAGTAAAGGCACCGAAAAAGCATTAAGCGGGTACACACCTACTGGAGGCCAGCAAGAACCAAGTTCTAAATTAGGAGACAAACTTCTGTGAAAATAAGCTCAAAAAAAAGCAGCAAAAAAACAAACCTCAGAAACAATAAACAAAATTATGCCTCAGCGAAGCCCTCTAGACACCTGAAAAGTATGATGACCCTGGTAAGCCGCTTCACGAACAACATCCCGTCATCACTGAAGCATAGTCGACAAAATAATAAAAAACCTAAAAACTAAAACCAAAGCCCTATAACCATGAAACCAAGAAGCTAATCCGACAGTCAAAAAAAAAGCACCAACCGAACCCACAAGTGGCCAAGGACTATATTCTACCAGATGAAAAGGATTACGAATCATTGCTTTATTTACAAAATAATCCTTTTGCTTGGAAGGCAAATATACAAAACTATACTAATAAAACCAACTAATTATTTAACAAAATTTGCATTCCTAGCACGAAAAACTAGTGTATTCTTTATACTATAAATAATAAACCAAAAAAGTCAAACAAAAAAAACACCCTAAAGTAAAAAAAACAATGCTTATGTAAATAGCAACACTATTAAACCTAAGCTCCTGCCCAAAACAAATAATCTTTTTAATTAAAGAAAATCTCCCTTGGCCTCCCAAAAATTCAAATCACCCACGATCTCCCTGAACTAGCACAAAAGAACCAACTTTAAGGCTATCTTTTGCTACCCCCTGCCTTCTGAGCTGCACCAAAAATCACATATAAGTAAAACCATAAAAACTTTTCCTAAAAAAAACAAATTTTTTTTCCTCATACACACCCTTAAAACTTTTCATCCATCAACCACACACCCCCCCTGCCACAATAATGATTAAAACCAAAAATTTATTAACCCTGCCTAAAAAACACAAACCTTCTCCATAAAACAAAAATCACATAAAAAAACTTCCCCCAACAACTGCTCCCGCTATCAAAAACATTATAGGGACTACCTCACAAAGCTTCTCATCCGACCAATTATGACATCTATAAAAATTAAAAGTTCCCCATAAAACAGAAAAAGAAAGACGAACCGAATACGAGGCCGTTAGCCCAGTTGCCAACAAAATTATAAAAAGAATAATCAAACTTGTATCCCCAAAAAGGATAGTTTCTAAAATTATGTCTTTTGAATAAAACCCAGCCATAAACGGAGCCCCACAAAGTGCCAAATTAGAAACATGCAAACAACTTACGGTAACCGGTACCCGCCTTCAAACATTCCCGCTAAAACGAAGATCTTGGCTATTCTGCCTGCGATGGATAAATGCACCAGCACACAAAAAAAGCAAGGCCTTGAACATAGCATGAGTGTACAAGTGAAAAAGGGCTAGCTTCCAAGCACCAACGCCTAACGCTGCCATCATAACTCCCAACTGTCTTAAAGTAGATAAAGCAATAATTTTTTTCAAATCATTCTCTATATTAGCAGCAATCCCCGCTATTAGTATAGTAATAGTAGAGACAAAAAACAAAACAGGACCAAATCATCATATTTTATCTAAATAATAAAAGAAACGAATTAACAAAAAAACTCCTGCAGTAACTAATGTTGAAGAATGCACAAGCGCAGAAACAGGAGTGGGAGCAGCCATAGCCGCGGGAAGTCACCTAGAAAAAGGGATTTGAGCACTTTTAGTTATCCCAGCTACCAACAACATCAAACAAACAACCCAAAAACCACTATCGACAGATAAAAAAAAAAAAGAAAAGGAACCTTCTCTACACAAAAGACCAATTCTAAGTAAAATTATAACATCCCCAATACGGTTCATTAAAACAGTAACCATACCTCCAGCCAAAGACTTAAAATTTTGGTAATAAATCACTAACAAAAAAGAAACAAGCCCCAAACCATCCCACCCAATTAAAATAGCCACAAAATTAGGGATAAAAATAACAAAACTTATTGACAAAACAAAAAGGAAAACAAGCCAACTAAAACGAGGTAAAAATTTATCTTCTGCTATATATTCACAAGAAAAAAGTATAACACAAGCAGAAATTAAAAGAACAACACATCCAAATCTCACCCTGATTCAATCAAAAACAAGAGAAAAATCAAATACACAACCAAAAGAAGAGTAAATCTCTCAAGTAAACAAAATTCTAATTTTTTCCCACAAAATTAAAAAAAAAAATCAACTAAGCAAAAAAAACAGACTAAAAAATAAAACCCTAAAACTTCCCCTTACAAAAAAAACTCATCACATAATACACAGAACTTTAATTAAGTATTTTTAACACCACAAATTAACATTTTTTTTAAATTAGCTGTATACACACAAGTTTCAGCCAAAAGCCCTAAACTCAAAAAAAAAATATTTAAAGGAACTCAATGACACAAAATCATATAAAACCTACGTAATTTGATCGGAGCATAACAAAAACAAAAAGACCCAACTTTTCCATGCTGCCCTGAGGTGTACAAATAAAGACTATAAGCTCCCCCTAAAAAACTTAAAGCTCCTACGATAACCCCCCAAATTCAGCTATCCCCTAAAAGGCTAATAAATAACATAATTTCTCTTGCCAGATTTAAAGAAGGAGGAGCCGCCATATTACACCTGCAAATTAAAAATCATATTAAAGTTAAAAAAGGAAAAAAAGATAAAACACCCTTAATTAACAACATTCTACGAGAACCTACTCTTTCATAACTGACATTTGCCAAAGCAAATATAGCGGGGGAACAAAGACCATGCGCTAAAAGTATCAACAGCCCCCCTTGCCAACCTCAAGAATTATTAGTTAAAACACCCCCGACAAACAATCTTATGTGACCAATAGAAGAGTAAGCAATAAGCCCCTTTAAATCCACTTGTCGTAGACAAATGACTGCTGTTACCACCCCCCCCCATATAATAGCCCCAAAATATAAAACATTACTCAAATCAAACAAATCATTTACTATATAAAAAATACGAATTAAACCATACCCCCCTAACTTTAACAACACACCAGCTAGGACTATAGATCCCGCAACCGGGGCCTCCACATGCGCTTTTGGCAATCAAAGATGAACAAAAAAAACAGGAATTTTTACTAAAAAAGCCAAAACAAGAAAGAAAAAAAAAATTCCCCCATAAAACCCAGAAAAACAGAATCTAAAATATAAATGAAAACTTAAATGCCCTTGGCCTCTAAACAAATAGAAAAGACAACTAAGAAGAGGAAGGGAAGCCCCCACAGTATACATAATTATATATATTCTAGCCCCAAGACGCTCCGGCTGATAGCCCCACCCTAGAATAAGAAGAAAAGTAGGAATTAAAGAAAACTCAAAAAAAACATAAAAAAGAAAAAAATTATCAACAGAAAAACAAACTACCAACAAAAAAGTCAAAAAAACAACAACTCCCCTAAAAATTTTTTCGAACCTGCGCGAACTATACACTGTTCAATTGGCCAACAATATCAACCTAGCTAGCCACAGGCTTAACAAAACCAGACTAAAAGAAGTAATATCAAAAGAAAAAAAAATATCTCTTGTTCACCAACCAAAGCTTTTTAAAAAAAAAAGACCAAAGAAACACAAAACAAAAAAAGAAAAACAAAAAATATACCATGCGTACCCCAAATAAAAAAAAGAAATAAAAAAGAGAGAAAAGGAACCAAAAAAAATTAACATTCATAAATAGTAAGAGAAGAAACAAAATCATTCCCATGTGTCCGCACCAAAGAAACAAGTAAAGAAAGCCCAACAGCTGCCTCACAAGCCCCAAAACTAATTAATACCAAAACAAGATAAAAATTGGATAAAATAAAACTTCCCACACCAAACAACAAAAAAGAAAATAGACCCAATATTACCCCCTCTAACAATAAAAGAATTATTAAAAGATGTCCTCGTTCCAAAAAAAGCCCCACATAACAACTCAAAACTAACATAATTCTAACAAAACCTAAATTAATCTCTAATCTAACAAACATACTCAGCAGTCAAAGCTTTGCCGTAAGCATCAATTTTGTAAATTGAAAAAAGATTCTAAATCTGACTGCTAAAAAGATTATTAAACGAATCGAACGTCTTTTTTTTGCTTTCAAAACAAAGGGCCTCCTTAGGCTAATAACCAAAAAATTAAAAAATCCCACATTTTTTGAAAAACAGGAACCATTAAGTAATACAAAAAATACAAAAAAGTAAAAACACGACCTAAAAACTCATACGGAGCCTCCACAGGACAGGCACCAATTCAACCTAATAAAATAAAAACAGAAACTAACCCTCAGAAAACCAATTGACTAAAAGGATAAAAAATTTCTCCACGAAATTTCCCAATTCGAGTAAAAGGCAAAATAAATAAAATAAGCAACGATATAACTAACCCCACAACTCCGCCTAACTTGTTAGGAACAGATCGTAAAATAGCATAAGCAAATAAAAAATATCATTCAGGCTGAATATGAACAGGAGTAACTAAAGGATTAGCCGGAACAAAATTTTCTGCATCACCTAACAAAAAAGGAGAAACAAAAACTAACATAAAAAAAAAAAATAAAGCCAACACAAAACCAAAAAGATCCTTTACTGAATAATAAGAGTGGAAAGAAACCTTTTCTCCATCACTGTTTAAACCAAGGGGATTTCTAGAACCCGTTTCATGTAAAAATAAAATATGTAAAACAGACAAAGCCGCGATAATAAAAGGAAACAAAAAATGAAAAGAAAAAAACCGAGTTAAAGTCGCACTATCAACTGCAAACCCCCCTCAAATTCATTCTACAAGTATACACCCAATGTAAGGAATAGCTGACAAAATATTAGTAATAACAGTCGCTGCCCAAAAAGATATTTGAGCCCAGGGAAGAACATACCCAACAAAAGCAGTAACCATTACAAGCAAAAAAAGAACTACCCCCACATTTCAAGTATGAACAAAAATATAAGAACCATAGTAAATCCCCCGACCGACATGAAAATATAAAAAAATAAAAAATAAAGAAGCCCCATTAGCATGAACAGAACGTAATAACCATCCGTAATTAACATCCCGGCTAAGATGAGCCACGGAAGAAAAAGCTAAATCAACATGACCAATATAATGTATCGCCAAAAAAATACCAGTTAACAACTGGATAACTAAACATAAACCCAACAAAGAACCAAAATTCCACCAAGCAGAAAGATTTCTAGCCGCTGGAAGGTCAATAACAGCACCATTAACAACCTTTAAAACAGGATGAACCTTTCGAAGAGCGCTAAACATAGCTAAAGACTAAAAGGACGAAGAGACCCCCTTCTAAAATAACAAACCTTGACAACACAGACTAAACTAAACAAAAGAACAAAAGCTAATCCAATCAAAATTAAACAACCACTAGAAGAATAGATAAAAGAACCCACATCAAAATTACCCTCGACAGAAACAGTTTTAAAAAAAAAGAAACCACCCAAAAAAAACCCAGAAAAAACAAAAAAAACTAACCTCCTCTGCTTCAACAAAAAATTAGGAACCATAGCAACCACATAACCAAATATCACCAAAAGACTTCCCACATAAATTAAAAACAAAGAAAACCCATACCATACATAGCCTAAAAGTCCAACAATCAATCTGATTACCACAGATAAAAAAAAAATAACAGCAATTAAACTAACCCCCTGTTGTATTAAGGGGACAATAAAGACGAGACCTAAAATTCTGCCAACAAAAAAAGCTAAAAACATAAATAAGTTAAACAAGAAATAGTTTATAAAAACATTAACCTTGGACGTTAAAATATGGGAATCTACCCATTTCTTGAATCAAAAGAGGAAAAATCCATAAACAGGGCTACAACCCGTCACCTTTTAAATCAGCCACCTTTCGAAAAAAACCTGAAAATCAAAACAAACCTCAACCACCCCAGCCTTAAAGGTAAAAAAGACTTCCAAGTAAGCCTCATGAGCTTATCATAACGGATACGAGGTAATCTTCCCCGAACTCAAAGAAAACAAAAAGCAAAAAATATACCTTTTAACAAAAAAAAACCAAAGAAACTTAAAAAAAAAAAATTATCAGAACCAAAAAAAAAAATACCAGTTAAAACCCTTATAACCAGAATAGAACCATATTCAGCCATAAAAATCAAAGCAAAACCCCCGGCCCTGTACTCAACATTAAAACCAGAGACAATCTCAGACTCCCCCTCAGCAAAATCAAACGGAGCACGATTCGTCTCAGCCAAAGTAGTGATAAACCAAACAAAAGAAATTAAACTACAAGAAAAAAAAACTCAACAACTTGCTCTCTGAAAAACAAAAAAACTAAAAGAACTATAGCTTCCCACCAAATACACACCACTCAACAAAATAAGAATTATGCTTACTTCGTAAGAAATAGTTTGTGCGACAGCCCGAAGAGACCCAAGAAGCGCGTATTTAGAATTAGAAGACCAGCCAGCTACTAAAGTACCATATACATTAATACCAGAAATACACAAAAAAAACAAAATACCAAAAGAAAAACTATACACAGAAAATCCAAAAGAAGGGTATACTAACCACATACACAGAGAAAGAATTAAACTTAATACTGGCGCAACTAGAAAAGCCAGTCAATTAGATAAAATAGGCTTAGTCTGCTCTTTTAAAAAAAGCTTAGCTGCATCAGAAAGGGGCTGGGGAACCCCCACCAGCCTCACTTTATTAGGCCCTTTCCGAAGCTGAATATAACCCAAAACTTTTCGCTCCAAAAGAGTATAAAAAGCAACAGCTAAAAGCAACCCAAGTATTTGTACAACAACACCAAAAAAAGAAAACATTTGTACAACAACACCAAAAAAAGAAAACATTCAAGAAAACTAAATTATTTTAGACCTCAGGGCCAACACAAAAAGTTTTTTCTAAAAAAATTTGTAATCGCTACAAAAGCAAAAAAGCCTATAACTGGCGCTTAAAGCCAACACATTAAATCTGTCACTGAAGCTGTAAAAGTTAAAAGAAAAAAAAAATTTTTCATAAAAGGAGCCTAAATCCAGCGCATTAAGTCTGCCATTCTAACATAAATTAACTTACATAACAAATAAAACTACAATTTTAAAAATAAATTAAAAATGTAAATATAAAATACAAAAAAAAGGTCCTTTCGTACTACTTTTTTATCTCCCAGAATAAAAAAGATAGAAACCAACCTGGCTTACGCCGGTCTGAACTCAACTCACGTACTTTTTTAATAGTCGCACAGACTCACCCTCACAGCTTCTACACCTTAATAGGATAAAATAAGTCAACATCGAGGTCGCAATCCTTTTCTTCAATAAGAACTTTATGAAAAGATAACGCTGTTATCCCTATAGTAACTAATTCGTACAACCAAAAAATTTTGGGTCTTCATTAAACAACTAGTTATTTCTAAAAAAGAAGATAAATTTTTCTTCTTTAGTCACCCCAACCAAATCTTTTTGTTTTTATATTCAAACGAATAAAAACAAAAAGATAAAAGCTTAATAGGGTCTTCTTGTCTTTTTTGAGAACTTTTGCTTCTTCACAAAAACAGCAAATTACAAAAATAAAAAAGAGACAGTTAAAGCTTCAAACTTTCTTTCATACTAGCCCCCAATTAAAAGACAAATGATTATGCTACCTTTGCACGGTCAAAATACCGCGGCCGTTAAAAACACCACCGGGCAGAAAAAACTTATTATAAAAAATCAATAAGCTATGTTTTTGATAAACAGTTGAGCTTTGTACTTGCCGAATTCCTTTTTTTTAATTTTAATTACAGCGAAATAACTGATATCACTAAACAACAATATAGAAAAATCACACGACAAAACAGTACTAATACTAACATTATTTTAAACCAAAAAAATTCTTAATATAATCTACTTTTAACAAAAAATTCTCACTCTTAGTTAAATTAAGATCTAAAACGAACTCTAAAAGATGGCAGCTTTTGTGCCCACACTCCTAAACTTAAAAAATAATTTTAGAGAGCTTTTTAGGCTTATCCCTAAAAAGCTAAATTTAACTAACAAACAAACATTTCTCAGAAAAATAAAGCAGAAACAAGCTACTGTTTTGTTCGAAAACATATTATTACTATTTTTCTTTATTCTAATGGTTATTCTACAACAACTAGTTAGTGCTAAACATAAAAAAAATAGCCCACAAAACTTCGAGAAAAATATCTAGTTTTAAAAACTCATCAATCCATGATACAAAAAGTAAGAAAAACTTTTTTAAAAATTATAAAATTTTCCTTAACAGTACTAAAACTTAAATAACTATAACAAAAATTTCTTTCTCCAATACTTTTAAAAACATGCTTTATTTAACATATCAACCAACTAAAATTCTCAAAAAAATCAAAAAAAGCTACACGCTTTCCCTCAATGTAAACGAGACACATCCTATAAATGCTTTTTTTTGAAAATTAAAAGCAGTTTCCACTACTTTTACTATGTTACGACTTATCTTTCCTCGCACGGAAAGAGCGACGGGCGATTTGTACACGTACTAGCGCAAATTTCAAAACCACACACTAATCAAAAATTACTATCAAATCCAATTTATTTTTTGTTTTCCAACAAAAAAACCATAAACTAAATAAATGTAGCCCATTACTACTTTTTTATTCGCTGCACCTTGACCTGATGTAAAAACAAAAGTTTTTTAGCAAATAAAATATATTTTTATATATGCTGACAACGGAAATATACAAACTAACACTATATTAAAAAAGTACACTATAACGTGGGATATCGTTTAAAGAACAGGCTCCTCTGAGCTGAATAGCACACCGCCAAGTTTTTTGAGTTTTAAGAAAACTTTTAATACTCAGGTTAAAAAAAATTAAAATATAGAATAGCGGGGTATCTAATCCCGGTTTTTTTCTAAATCTAAACTAGCCTCATTTTACCAAATAGACAAAAAACACCCAACAATAACTACAGATTTTACCCATAAGCACAGATCTAAGTGTCAAAACAAAAATTAACTAAATTTAAACCAAACAAATTAACTCGGGCCTTTTGTGTAACCGCAGCAGCTGGCACAAAATTTACCAGCCCTTTAATCCGTAACTAAATCTAGCTGACACTAATTATTTAAAATTTTATACTGGAGCTATGCTAGATAAAGCGCGTCACTTTAGACATCACACTAAAAAATTTTTTGAAAAAGAAAAATCTCATAAGCACACGTTAAACTACCATGTATTAATTCAAAAAAAGCCAAATTTTTAGCCAAAACCAAACTAACAAATAACAAAAGAAAAAATTCATTTTTGGGGTATGAACCCAATAGCTTACCTCTTAGCTTATTTTGTTAAAGCCCCAATAAAATTATACCTTTAAAGCTGCAATTTAATGTTGTGTTTCAACTATGGAGCCTAGAACATAACACCATTGCTAAAACTAGCAATGTTCATCTGCATATAAGTTAATCAACAGAAAAAAAATATAACACTGAATTAAACAGATACCAACCTCAAACAAAAAATAAAAAGCCCCTATGGCCCCCATAACAAAAACTGAAAAAGTAGAATAACAAAAAAACCCGGACCTCAAATAACTCCCAAGAAGACACAAAACAATATGACCAGCTCCCATGTTAGCCGCCAACCGAACAGAAAGGGTAATTGGACGAACTAAAAGTCTGACTCTTTCAACCAAGACCAAAAAAGGGTTAAGAACAGAAGGCGCCCCCACAGGCAATAAAACAGCTAAAAAAGAGCCTAAATCAAAAAAAATTCTCCTAAGCAAAAGACCCAACCAAAAAACTCTAGACAAACAAAAAGTTACAATTAAATGACTAGTTCTTCTAAAAACATAAGGAATTAAACCAGAAAAATTTAAAACCAATAAGAAAACTAAAAGACACCTTAAAACCCCCCGAAATCCTCCTATAAGCTTCCCCCGGCCTCGTAAAACTTGTTCGTTACTAAATCTTTTAATTAGATCAACAAAACAATCAAAACGTCTCCTCCCCCATCAGTAACAAGAAAAAAAAAGAAACAAAACAAAAACACCTCCAAGTCAAACAGGAAGTCCAATATCAAAAAAATTACCATTTTGTTCATCAAAAGAAGAAAAAATATCTATAAGCATAAAATAATCATAAACAACTTATCACGACCACACTTTATCTGTAGAACCCCCAGCCTTGTTACCCACAAGAATTAGAGGAGCTTTTTTTATTCATCAAATACCACTTAAACCACAACACAACAAAAAAAACAGGAAAAAAGACAAAAAAACTCATCTTATAGGAGCTAACTGAGGCATACAAAAAATACTTTTGAAAGCAACAAAGAATTGACAATCCTTCATTATAAATTAACTAATTTTTTGATTAATCTTCAGTACTTATAACTCAACCAACAAAATCTTCCACTTCCACTCCCTCAACAACAATGGGCATAAAAGAATGATTGGCACCACAAATCTCAGAACACTGACCATAAAAAACCCCAGGACGAGATAAAAAAAAACTAAGTTGATTCAAACGTCCAGGAACCGCATCCGCTTTCACCCCCAGGCAAGGAACAGTTCAAGAATGAAGCACATCAGCAGCAGAAACCAAAACACGAACATCCACCCCAACCGGCACGATAACACGATGATCCACCTCAAGAAGACGATAGTCTCCATTCGACAAATCACTACTAGGGACCATATAAGAATCAAACTCCAAATCTAAAAAATCAGAATATTCATAAGATCAATATCATTGATGACCAACAGCCTTGATAGACAAACCAGGGTCATTAACCTCATCTAACAAATAAAGAAGTCGTAATGAAGGTAACGCCAAAAAAATTAAAACAACCCCAGGCAACCCAGTCCAAACAGCCTCAATCTCCTGACATTCTAAAAGATAACGCCTTCTAAAAGAACCCCGCATAAGCGTAAAAGCAGCGTAACCAACTAAAGTAGTAATTAAAATCAAAATTAATATTGCATGATCATGAAAAAAAATTAACTGCTCCATTAAAGGAGAAGCCCCATCTTGAAAACCTCACTGAGACCAAAGAGCCATTCAAGCTTTAACAAAGAACGATATTCAAGACTTTGAAGGCCTTAAGTTTTTTTAACCTAAAAGCTCACTAAACAGCTAAAGAACCAGTTTCAGAAGAATTATGAAAATCAACTGGTAAACGGTTGTCCCACTCCAAAAAAGTACCTAAATGAGATGACCAAACAACCCCTCGTTGCGTAACAAAAGCCTCTCAAACAATAAACATAAAATATAAAACAGCCACAAAAGAAATCATCGAACCCATAGAAGACACGACATTTCATTTAGTGTAAGCATCCGGGTAATCCGAATAACGACGAGGCATCCCCCTTAACCCCAAAAAATGTTGGGGAAAAAAAGTTACATTTACACCAATGAATATCAAAACAAAATGAGCTTTAGTTCAACGAGAGTTAAGACTAACCCCTACAATTAAAGGAAATCAATAATTAAAACCCCCAAACAAAGCAAAAACAGCCCCCATAGAAAGAACATAATGAAAATGAGCTACCACATAGTACGTGTCATGCAACAAAACATCAATTCTAGAGTTAGACAAAACAATTCCAGTCAAGCCCCCCACAGTAAAAAGAAAAATAAAACCAAGTGCTCATATCATCGGCGCTTCATACTTAACTTTTGAACCATGAATAGTAGCAAGCCACCTAAAAACTTTAATTCCCGTAGGAACCGCAATAATTATAGTAGCAGCAGTAAAATAAGCCCGAGTGTCAACATCCATGCCAACCACAAACATATGATGAGCCCAAACGACAAATCCTAACAAACCAATAGAAAGCATAGCATAAATTATCCCTAAATGCCCAAAGGCCTCCTTCTTAGTCCTATGATGGTTAACAATATGAGAAATCATCCCAAAACCAGGAAGAATCAAAATATAAACCTCAGGGTGACCAAAAAATCAAAAAAGATGCTGATACAAAATAGGATCCCCACCTCCAGCAGGGTCAAAAAAAGAAGTATTAAAATTACGATCCGTTAACAATATAGTAATAGCACCAGCTAAAACAGGCAAAGATAGTAGTAATAAAATAGCAGTAATTTTAACAGACCAAACAAATAAAGGAAGCCGTTCAAACTGTAAACCTCGCCACCGCATATTTACAATTGTAGTAATAAAATTAATAGCTCCTAAAATAGAAGATACACCAGCAAGGTGTAAAGAAAAAATAGCTAAATCTACGGAACCACCAGCATGCGCGACATTACCGGCCAAAGGAGGATATACCGTTCAACCAGTCCCAGCTCCCCCCTCAACTGCAGCTGACCCCAAAAGTAAAGTTAAAGCAGGAGGAAGCAACCAAAATCTTATGTTATTCATACGAGGAAAAGCCATATCTGGAGCTCCTAATATTAAAGGAACAAGCCAATTTCCAAATCCCCCAATCATCACAGGTATAACCAAAAAAAAAATCATAACAAAGGCATGCGCAGTCACAATTACATTGTATAAATGATCATCTCCTAACAGCGCCCCAGGCTGCCCTAGCTCAGCCCGAATTAACATTCTTAATCCAGTACCAACCAAACCAGACCAAATACCAAAAAGAAAATAAAGAGTACCAATATCTTTATGATTAGTAGAATAAACCCACCGCAT